AGAGCTGATGAAAGAAGAGTGACTGATTCAACAAGAGAAAGAAGAGCTAGCGACTCTAACGAATCTAATGCTGCCCACTCAAGCTATCAAGCTAGTCGAATCCTACTGCCCTTACTTAACCTTAACCACCGGGAGCAGATTCGATAAAAGAAAGGATTCTTACAAAGAGAAAGCGCTGACCTCTAGTCTCGATTTGACCTTTCTTCCTCTACCGTTCGTGGCCCATAGCCACAGAAAAGAAAACGAGGATCAGAAGTCAAGTCTCCTCCAGTGCTTGGTTCATCAACTAGTTATATTCAAAGCAAGACATCCAAGGCGGGGAACCAGGGCACTCATCTTTATCAATGCAATGACTTAGGGTAGGGGGGCGGCTCAATCCTTTCACTTTTTTCTTATGTGCGAAAGCACGCCACCAAACCAAGAAGAAGAAGAAAAAGTCACTCGAAGTAGTCAGCCTATTAGCATAGCAGTATAAGAGGAAGCCTAGCCAATAAGTATGTAAGAAGCTTCCCTTTAAGTTAAGGCTTGAGCTTACCCTTTTCATAACATCAGATTCGGCCTAGAACGCCTAGCGACTATAGAATCCTAGAATAAGAAACGGAGCTGGCACGGGTCTTGCTTGAATTCATCTCTACAGATGTTTTCTCTGCTCTAGCCGCAAAGCTTCCCCTTAACTTAAGGCCTCATCACCTACTCCAGCAGAGTCAGAAACGAAAGGGAATCGAAGAGCAAAGATAGGAAGCGCGTATAGCATAGGTCTTGACTTTGACGTTGGGACTCTGCCCGTTCCAGAATTGACTTCAAACGAAAACGCATCAGTCTAGGGAATAGAGAATCCCGGGAGAGTAGGGAGCAGGGAAGACACTCGTCTTTGAAGTCAGCCCAGTGGGCACTGGCTTTGAGTTCCTTTTAAGTAAGGCTTGACCCGCCTATCTAAGCTCGGCTAGAAGATTAAGATTAAGCCTATCAAAGTGATCCCAGAGGAAGAGAATAGAAATCCGTAAGCCTATAGTATAGTAGATGAGTGTCGGCCCGGTAAATCACCTAACTTTGTATAGCTTTAAGTTGTCGCATATCCGGCTCCAGGCCAAAGCGATGAAGCAGGAAAAGGGTAAATATATTTAATATTGGCACGCCCATTCAAAAGGCAAGCCAGAAAGGCTAGGCACAGGTTTCAAACCAAAGAAGTCAGGTTTTCCAAATATATACAATGATAGTGGCTAGCTTCTTTGGCATCTTCGGTGCCTACTCCTCTCGTTCTGATCACAGTTCGAAGCATAAAGCCACGAAGTATGTGATGAATTTGTCTTGGCAAGTGAGTAAGCTACGAATACAAATGCAAAAACTGTGTTTTAAGCAAATGGTGCGGATATTGTGATGTAATGAATAGGGAGGTGCGGCCTTTAAAGTTGCTTGATTAAGTTACCTTAGTCCCAGATCTGTAAAGGACTGGATTGCTACTAAAGAGAAAGCCGAAAACAAAACTTAGGAATTGAATCTTTCTTACAACCTTTCTTCCGGGATTGCGAAAGAGCTAGCTCGTAATGCTATAGTCTTCGGCTTCTGAGTTAGAGTTCAATCCTGGACTGAATTCTAAGGCATTGCCTCCCAGATCAGATGAAGTTAGGGTTTTGACAACAATCTCAATAGGAAGATCAGCCTGATCTGATGACTGACTTGACTTCATTAACAGCTGCAGGATGGGATTGCAACTAAAGAGAACTATCAATATCCGGACTGATGTCGAACTCAATATCGAAAACGGAATCATCAGTACGGTCTTGTAAGTCAATCTCCAACTGCAACTAAGTCTTCTAGACTAGCTTCGGCTTCTCCGGTCGTTGTAGCTCTTTCTCTAGTTGCTTTTCTATGTTGAGTGAATCCCTATAGAAATGAAATAGAAGAAGTGACAAATGCCGGCTCGGGGCTAGAGAAAAGAAAAGCTATTCCTTATTCATTAGAGTACCATTACCTAATGGAATGGCCTAGCTTTGCTTCTTCCTCTTTCTCAGGTTCGGTTCGGTTTACCGAGGGTGAGGTCGACCTTCTTTCGGTGGTACCTTTTGTGGCTAGCTCGTTCTCTTGGTCAAAAGCCAAAACTACTCCATCTTTAGTGTCCAAGCCAAGAAGAATCGTTGAAGAATAAGAAGAATAGAATTCTCTCCAGGCACACTTACAGGGACTACTTTAGAGGTCTTTGGGCGCATTATCAATCGAAGGAATCCGCGGCTCTGATCCTTATCCGGTTGGGATTGCAACTATCTAGTCCGTTACCTCGGAAAGAGACTAAGCAAAGGAAGGTCAGGGAGAATCTTCCTACTTAATTGACTCCGGGATCAGAGAAGGCTATTGGAATTGAACCCCTAGCTTATCTTATGAGATTTCGGCTGAGACCGTGTAACTAAATAGAAATTGAAATAGAACTAGGGGAGTTAGCTCAACCTTTCTTGCTTCTAACTCTAAGGAAAGGATGGCAGTTAGGATAAAAAGCTTCCTTTCTTAATGTCCCACTCCTCGATACGAAATAGAATAGTTACGGCTTTCGGACTTAGTGGCATACCTCTTTCTGACGTTTGAAAGTCAATCTGAGGAGATAGCTGATGAAGCAGCCTAGGGGGTTCTTTTCTTTCTTTATCTTATTCGTTATGGTTGTCCGAGAGATTGGGTGTTGGATGAGCTTAGCGGGTTAAGGATCCCATTCTATGTTATTTCTTCCTCGCCTACCTTAAAAGAGGTTGGAGGGACTACTAACTCAGCGGCAGGAGACTTTTAAGGCCGAATCTTCTCATATAGAGTTCCATTTGATCTTTTACGCTTGCTACTATCGGATTGAGACTCTATTTGACTGCTACTTAGTCCGCTGCTGTGCTGTTATGGCTTTGAAAGAGTTAGGATGTGCTAACCAAGACCACTCCTACTTTTACATTCACCTAAAGCTTTCATTACTCAATGAATGAGGAATCTACAGCTTCTAGATTCTAGACCATCTTTGTCCCCCTGCCTTAGAATTCTAAGGGCAAGACCAAGAGACCGACTTACCTGCATAAGAAACCTTTCCTGAATCAATGGCATTCTACTTGCTCCCTAAAGCCTGCTTTGAAGGGATGAAGCAGGATAAGTAATTGAAGCCTAGATCCGAGGCTACAGATCTTTTACCAGATAAGGGATCCAATTCAATTCCAATCAATTTCTCAGCAGGAAGGATAGTCCACCCAGGGAAACAGATGATTCTATTCTATGGCAGCATTTCTTTCCTCTTTCTGTTCCTAGGGTTCAATGAGGTGCTTACCCGTTAGAGATTTGGGAGAGATTTCCCAGGTTTTGGATGAAAGGTGATTAACCTGTAAGGAAGAATAATAAATAAGAGAATAACAGGGTCTCCTCATCTTATGAGAAGTGAGGCTTAGGATTTCTATCCTTTTGTCATGCGAAATAGGGTCCCTAGTCTCACTTCACAGCTAAAGTCAAAGATGAAATTATAAGGCATTAGCCACCTAGGGATGAGCCCAGAAGGCATATAAAAGGCATATTAATAGAATCCCAGCCCCAACTATTGGATGTTTTCTTCTTTCTCTGGTCGTAGTGCTACTGCATTCTTCTCATTCAAAGGGCGGGGTTATTCACCATAAGGTAGAGTCAGCCCAGCCAGGTTACGTCTCATTTTATATTCTATCTTTCCTAGCTCTTCTCATAGGATGCAGGTGAAACCGTCAAAACCTTTCAAATTCGATTTAGGCTGTGCCTCTCTTAGTTACCCGTGAATCTATATCTATGGCTTTCAGCCGAGGTTGATTTGCTTTATTCTGACTTACTGTTTAATCCCATTTGGATTTAGTCAGATTAGAGGAGCGGAGTAGGATAAGAAGAAATTCTACGCAACTTCATCAAAGCAAGCTCTCTTGAGCAAGATAGGAGAAGAGCCACCGGGAGGGCATTGGAATGGATTCACCAGATGTAGTAAGATCAGACGAGCTTGAAAAGCCTATTGATCAGTTCCCGGAAAAAGGATTTTCTTACCTTCTATGCCTTTGTCTTCAATAGCGAGATATCCTGATGTTGCCCTATAGGCTGCTGTGCCTCAGAAAGAGAAGATTCTTTAGTTAGTTCACGGTGATTCCATGGGACTAGTAAGTGATTCAAAGGGCGTAGAAGCCCCTACTTGACTATAAATCCGATACAACAGCTGATCTTTCTCAGGCAGGGGAATATCCATACTTCAAACTAGGAGTTGATGCTTTATAGCAGCTCAATTTCCTCCGGTCGGTATGGCAACAACTTAATAAGCCTACTATTCTCATGACTTGATTGCAAAATAATATCAATTAGGATGCTCGGCGTCGGGCTTTTGTAACTAAACATGACACTTGTAGCTTGATTCTCATCTCCACTAAGGGCATGCATTAGAATAAGCCTACTTTCTTCCTGACTTCTTGTTGTAGTTCTGCCCTGGGTATTGGAATAGATTCTAAGGGACTTTGTTTGGCCTTTCGGCCCTTTCTTTCAACTCATTCACCGGGAACTAGTTAACCCGACTATTACCACTAGACGGACCTCCCTTGAACACTTTCTTGAACTCACTTTTTACTCTAGGGAATCTCGATGCAAGTTCTTCGAGTCCTACTGCTTTAGCCTGCTGCTTAGACTGCATTCTTTACTAAATTCATGAGGAATCGGAAAGCAATTTCATTATATGATCTTTCGGCTTAGGATTCCTATCCTTGATTCATGCCTTACCCGGGTGGGAATAGAGTTAGAATGACTTATCTCCCAGGCTTAACACTAGCAAATCAGAAGAAGCCCGGGAACAGAGTCCTCTACTGCCGGACTTCTGTCCTTCTCTCCGGCATGGCTTTCTTCCAATGCATTCTACTATGTTACCCCTGAGCTAGATAGATTTGAAGATCCTACAGCAATAGATTAACCGGGTGTTGAAATATCATAGGACAATAGCCTACTGAGATGTTCGCAGCGGATACAGTAGAAGATTAGAAGGCTTTGTTGCCTCATCAGTAAGAGATGATGCTTGAAACTCTTTCACAGCACGTTAATGCACCAATTGGGATTGGAACAACTACTTACACTGAGACTCGGTCTAGCAGGACAAAGACTGAAACTTCCCCCACTATGGAGGAATTAGCATTGATTTCCGGGCTTGAAACTGAATCTTAGGCCCAATGGGCTTTCTTTCAGACTTGACCACTTCCTTCGAACTGACTTCCGGCGGAAGGGCATGCAGAACTAGATGGAGGAATCTCTGTCTCTGTCTATGTAATTTCGACAGTCTTCCTTCCTCCCGGCTCAGTTCGCAGCTATGCGTAGTAGATGATAAGCCCATTCACTCGTAAACACTATAAGCCCAGCCCACTTAAAAGCCCTATAAGACCTACTGACATGCCCAATAAGCCATACGGCAACAACTATACCTGATATAAGATATTTCCCAGCCCTCAAAGGGCTAGCCGGGGTTACACCACTAACAGTCATCTCAAACTCTGCCCTCTTCCAGTTCGAGTAGTTCAGCAGTGGGAAAGAGATTAAGATTAAGGGCCCTAGAGCCAATTAGAAGGCAAATCCTTAATATGAAGCCATCCCAGGCGGGTTAAATCCTATTGAAATTGAACTCTTTACGGACTGAAGTGTAACTAATCTTTCTATAGAAGTAGGAGAAGCCCTAGCTTTGGGATGATAATCCACGGGTGTTAGAAGAGATTCTAAGGGCTTAGTAACGGCTTCAATCGGTCATGTCAACAAACTAAACTACGCACCTTCCCTAAGGTCGGAAGTGTAACTACGCACTAAGCGACGACTTGACCTTCTCTGGCTTCAGGAATTTCATACTTAGGAGAGAAGTTCGTTACTTCCTCTATGGCTTATGGCACCCCCGCCTTATCAAGGGAATAATGCCGAGGCTTCTTTGCTGTTAGAGTTGGCCTGTAAGCCCTTCTAGCGCTTTAGGGCTGGGAAATCTCTTCTATGAAATGGTAATAGTAGGGCTTCTAGTCTCTTAGTACGGCATTCTTAACTAGCTAACAAGGACTAATAGTAGAAAGTAACACCTCCCATAATAGGGTAAGCTTTACGGAATCTCATCCAATGCCCTTTTAATCCACGTACGCGCCTATAACAAGACAAAGAGTTTGGCCTTTAGGCCAAAGTACCTTATCTTCTCCGGCTCTTCCCCTATCTTATCTTAACCGGGATTTTCATCCAACACCTGGTGAACAACTTACTAAACCCTAAGAGGAAATGCCAATGCCCTGGGATTATAATCCAACTCTCACCTCTTTCTCTTCAGATCCGCCCTCTTCCCGCTAACAGACTGAGGAGAGTTAGGACTTACTGGTTGAGGTGAAAACCTAGTCATTCTCTTTTCTTGCAGCAATCCGGAATTAGAAAGCCAGTAAACTAAGGAATCAATCCCGAGCGGGATGAAGAGTTCTATATGTAGGTAAGTCTCGGTGAAGGTCAGGGATGATGCTTAGGCAAGCCAAGTCAGTCAGTCTCTGTGTTGGCGAGCCTTGTCAGTATGGGTAGGCCTGGGATTTAGAAAGAAACCCATTAACCCTGGGGCCTTTAGGCCAATATCCCTATTGTTGATATTCGGTCTAATCAAAACAACTGCGGAACTCATAATAACATATAATAGTAGGGGCAAATGCCCTGTGATTCAACTCCTAAACACCGAGGGCAGAAAAACCATATAAGGTAATCCGCTACTGATCCTACGGATCTGACAGCGTCTTCAATTCAATATCCCCCGCCGTCCTAAGATATGGTAGTGTTTAAGCATTCTACTGAGCGGGAGGAGCTGCTTCCTCAGAATGAGCAGCTAAAAGGCATCCTATTGCTAACTCTTGGAAAGATCTTAAAGCGGAGGGTTAGCCCGGTCCTGAAGCAAGGAATTCCATGCCACTTTGATAGGATAGCTTCAAGCGGTAAAATGGCCTATCGGGCCCAACAGGGATCAAGTTAGCTATGGAGCTCACAGAAGCAGCAAACAACTATCCTATTTATTGAGTTACACGCCCCCAGGTCCATTCTCTGTAGTAAGATGGAGAGCTATAATTCCTGTTGCTTAACCGAATTGTAGCCGTTGAATTACCAGAAGTTTAATCCCGTAGGGAAGTCTGTAACGAAGAATAACATATATACGTAGTTACCACGGACATCCGACTCCCTGATCTTCTATTCCAACATCGAAAGAAAGTGCAACTAAAGCGGGAAGGAGATCCATTCCATCCCACTTCCAATGCCAGGTCTTAAGTCCCATCTAAAGCTAAGGACTACTCCGTGCTGAGGCCCTGTCACTTTAACAAGACAAAGACGGCTACCTCCCCCCAAGCGTCCTTTTATTAGGTCGGCATTTGGCTTATTATTTAGAATATATATCTTGCCATGTCTGCTCCGTCTGCTGGTATAACATAGATGTCTTCTATGGCAATAGCCAATCAAGAAGCCAAAGCAGGAGCCAAGCCAGCATACCGGGCGAGGAAGAATGAATTCAATCTTTTGCTCTTCGAGAACTCAAAACGAGTGGGATTTGACTTACCTTCCTTTCCTGCTGTCATTCCTGTTGTCCTGAAAACAGGTTATTCTCGAGCAGCAAGAGGACATTCTCGAACAGTAACTTTTGGATTCGATGCTCTCCTTGGCCTTGTCTTTTCTCATGTATTCTATTCGCCTATTCTCTGTGCGTCGGTGTGGCTATCTTCTCCTATTGATTCATTTCCTTCCATGGAAACCCGGGAATTTGTATTTCCTTTTGAATGGTTGCCTTCTTCTTTCTTACTGTTGACATGGCTTAATTCATCCGCATCCGCTGGAGGAATGGTGGAAGGGATCGATCCCATATCCGGTGAAAGGCCAAAGGCAGCATCTTACCTGGCAATTTCCTTATTAATAGAACCCAACTCAGCAAAGTCCTTAGCAAAGGCCGATGTCCCATCTCAATTACATCGAGCCTCCGCCATATAGCAAACCCTATTTCAAAGTGTGAGTTTTGTAAGCTCTTCGCTTTCACACTACCGAACATAACTATATTTGGCACGCAATCTAAATTCCTTGTTTGGAAGATAGATCTAGGAGAAAGCAAATGGTTTTCTGCGATCACATACGAAAATAGTTGAACTTGACATCCTGATACCGATAGAAAGACGAAATCCGATACAACAGCTGATCTTGCGACATCGGAAGATACCTTTGCGTCAGTATGTTCCCACGGAGCGGTTAAGAGACGGGAAAGGGAAGTATAGCTGGCGTCTTTCTTATCAAGCCAAGCTGGTTATGAGAAAGAACTATAGAAGCTAGTGGAGTGGCCAGACCAGAGGAGTTCCGATTCAAAAGATTCCGATTGCCGATGGATGATGGCGATGCCGAGGCAACTGACTTAGAAGCCTTTGCTTATGTTGTACTAGCAGCAGCTATGATTCTTCCTCCTATGGGTGAATTGGACCAAGGTCAGTGTTTTCGACTTCCGGACAGTTGACTTTATTTTATTGCGTACTTCTTTCCATCCTGATAAGGAGATCCTTTGGAAAGTTCCTAGAAACTATTCTTCATACGCTTACTCTCTGACCAGAACGCCGTACCATGTAACAAGAGAAAAAACCTCTTATTTCTAACTAAGAGAAGATTCGCCGCAACGCAAACAGCTTATTCAATGCCAATGCTAAACCCTACTGACTGAATGGCTTCCCCTCCCTTCTTATTCTGCCTTACCCTTCTTTCTTTCCTTTTGCGCCAAAATTCTTTTCTTTTTTCTATTTAGCTTCTGCCACACATTTGACACTGACACCTGGGCTCCACCTGAGGATCACCCAGACGCACGAGCACAGATTGACTGGTGTACACTCTCTGCACATCGCGGGACTTAGGCATTTGCATGCAGCACCTGTCTTCCGCAGGTCTAGAGTAGCACAACTGAAGCAAAACCTTTCCATCTTTTCGGCAATACGCGCCCGGGAGAGAGAGACAGCTCTCGTTATTGCTGCCTTTCTTACTACTTTGACACAGTCGTCTACGTAAAGGTCTGCACTCAGGAGAGATGCAGTCCCCCATGTATGACATCTTTGAGCCTTCACTGATGAATGTGAAGATGAAAGCACAAGAGACTAGCACCCTTTCTCAACCTAAGAAGCTTGCATCTAGGATTCAGACTAGCCCACAATCTCAAAGCAATTCCTCCTATCAGAGTCAACCCATGTCACAAAGCAATCCCTTTCATCAAAGAGAGACCATCAAGAGTTCAGCACTACCAGACTACGGCCTCCACTCAGACAGGTCTAGAGGCGAATTCGCAGTTTCAGCAGCAATCAGTCCAGCAGACTCAGCTTCAACCGCAACAACTTCAAAGAGCCTCAGGCGCAAGAGCAGGTTCAACCAGTGCCGCTACAGCATTCTCAGGTGAGACCAGAAAAATCTCCCTTTCCGCTAGGTCAGTCTCAGCAATACCTACAGCCTCTACCTCAACTTCAGGGGTCAGTCAATACCTGGCAAGCCCCTGCTCAACCCTTCCAAGTCTCAGTCAAGTCACCCCAGCTTCTTACCCAATCCTAGAATCATCCTGCTCAATTGCCAATCCTAAATCATCAAGTTCCCTTCCAGCTTCAACCCCAGCCTCCAGTCTCCTGCCAATCCCAAGCTCTAGTATAGAACCTCCTCGAAGCCGTCGGCTGAATGCTTGGTTGAATAGCAGTCTAGTTTGAAATTCTGAAACAAATGGGAACCAAGCCAATATAGCCACCGGTGCTAAAATAACCACCCCCATCAGGTATTCATACCCCCTTGCTAAAGCTTTGACAGACCCCCACATTTTAACGCCCTTCACCAATGGCCTGCTTTAAGATATTATATTAATAAATATGATCATCAGTTGTATTTAGATATTTTCAGAGTATATAATTTACTAAAAAATAAGCTGGTGATTGCAATCAATGAACCCTGTTTCTTAATTCAAGAACATGAGACAAACCAAGATAACAGAGAAGGAAAGGCCCTTTCT